TGAAACCACACCAAAAAATGACATTGACATAAATTGACAATGTAATTTTTCCATTTTTGTATTAGAAGAGGGGTATCCTTTGAAGCCAAGATTGACTTTCCTTGATATCTAACATAATGCATAAAAGGATCTTTGGACAACCATAGAATGGCCTGAAAATCATTAGCAAAGACTTCTGCAAAATGTTCTATTTTTCCATAAAAAAATATTCGCTCAAGAAGGACCCGAAAAAATGTTGAGCGTAAATGAAAGGATTTCTTACGGAGAAAAAAGAAAATAGATTCATATTCATATACATGAGAATTATATAGAAACAAGAATAATCGTGGATTCCTTTTTGCAAAAAAAGAAATCAAATTCTTTGGAAAAATCAGACTGTTCCAATTCCAATACTCGTGAAGAAAAAACCGTAATAAATGCAAAGAAGAAGTATCTTTGACCCAGTAGCGAAGGGTTTGAACTAATTTTTCTAGATGGATGGGGTAAGATATTTGTACATCTGATACATAAGTTAAATGGGAAAATTTGTCCTCTAAAAAAGGAAATATTGAATGAATTGATCGTAAATTTTGAGATTTGACTATTTCTGACTTTTCTAAAGAAGACAAAAATCGTAGGAAAAATGGAATTTCCACAATAGCAGCAACCCCGGCCGATATCATTTGAGAATACAAACTATTGTTGTACTTAAAAAATGAGTTTTGATTAGAGTTATTAGCAGAAATAATCAAAAAATTCTGTTGATAAATTCGAGTAATTAAACGTTTTACAATAAGTAAACTAGATTTTTTGTCATAACCTACATTTTCCAACAAAATAGATTTATTTAAACCATGCTCATGAGCAAGTCTATAAATAGACTCCCGAAAGATAAGTGGATATAGGAAGTTATTTTTTCGAGATCTACCTATATCTAGGTCTAAATATCTTTGATATTCCTCGATTTTCATTTGAAATTAAATTTGATTGAAGCAAGGATAGAACTTTTTTATGCTTATTAAATGATACATAGTGCGATACAGTAAAAACAAAGTAATAGAATACGAAAAGAATGTAAACCTCGGAAAAGGGGTAAACTTATTAACAGACTTTCTAGCCTCTCTTTTTTCCATATAATGTATATTTTTTAATCGTTAGAGTTAGAAATCCTTTACTTTTTCAAGCCAATCGCTCTTTTGATTTTGGAAAAAGGGTTCTTTATCAATATACTCCTTCTTCTACACACTCATCTCCGCCTCGTAGTGGAGACTAACTAATAATTAGGATTCATTAAAAAATAGAAAATTCGCTCACGAAAAAACCTTATCCGCACCTGGCACTAAAAAATTTTTAACGTCTAATTAGATCGGATAAGCATTCAAATTAAGAATGAAAGTTCGTTTCTTTTTTAGTTCCCTATACCTATAATTGGCTATAATTGGAGCGATACTGCTCTATCCTTTTATTCACTCAACCCAACTTTGAATTCATTTTTTTATGTTCTGCACCAAGAATCCAAACACTTGGACTGGGCCAGTAAAAATGAAAAATTTTCATAATTCTCCATTGATACGACATGCTGTTTTTTCCATTCATTCCTTTCAGGATCAGTCGTAGTCTTACAAACTATACCGGTAAGTATGGACGAGTTTGTTTCTTCATACAAATGTGTAAAAGATGTAAGTCGCACTTAAAAGCCGAGTACTCTACCATTGAGTTAGCAACCCAAATATCAAATTTGTTTATGTAGATAAAATCGGAATCAAAAAAACTAAAGAAATTGAATCATAGAAAATAATCAAAAAATCAAACTAGCAAAAAATAAACACGAAATGAAATCCTAATGATTGTGAACAAAAAAAGATATCAGATGAAAATAGAAGAAATTCTGCAATAAAAATATAGAGAAAGTCAAAATTGAAAATTTATGGATCATTTCTTGTCTCTTATGCTATATATTCTGAATTCGTATATTTATTTAAATAACTTTTATGTATTTTTTTATAGATATATTCGAATTTATATTGTATTTGATCTTTTTTTTTTTTTTAGATTTCTATAAGAATAAAATATTGTTATTTATATTCCATAATATTGTTATTTCTATGATATTTCGATATTATAGAAAAATACCTTTTTCATAACATAGAATGTTTTTGTTTTCAATCCAAATTTGTATCACAGCAAATCCAACAAATTCATCGTTTGAATAAAGAAAAAAACCTACGTAATAGGGATAAATAGACCCACAAAAAAGATCCAATTACCCAGATCGGATTATATTTATTTGATATACTCTTGTCAATATGAACATGAATATTTTCAGAAAAAAGAGCTAATAAAAAAAATGAATTCAATTTCAATTCAATAGAAATAAATAATATATATATATATTATTTCAATAAATATTTATTGAAATAATTTCAATAAAAAACTTAAAAACTTATAAAAACGAAGGCTTGTATTAGATTGGCACTACATAGAAAATTTCCACAGAAATACAAATAAAAAAATAAGACAAAAGAAAAAATGAAGTAAGAAAATCTCTCGGGTTTATTCCAATTGAATCAATAGAAATCAATAAAAGTGGACTTAGAAGGTCTTATTTGTTAATAGAGAGAGTCCTAACAATCCATTAAAAAGAATTTCAACTTCTTCTATTTCGAGACTGAATTTCTTTGCTTGATTTTTTCCTATCCATTTAATCTAAATTTCTATCAATAAGAAAAAGATATTTTTTTTCGTTATAGAAATAGAACAAGACATTCTTATAGTAGAAAATAGAAATAGATATATAGAATAAAATCTGAATAGAGTAAGAAGAGAAAGGGGGGATAGTATCGAAAAGGTTATACAAAGCTATATTTATACAAAGCTGTATATAGATACATGGTTATAAATTATCCACACCCTCTTTTTTTTATTTCATTAAGTAAATTGTGTGTGATTAAAGCGAAGTTCCGTAAAAACCCCTGCCTTCTTTAAAATATCATGAACAGTTCCTGTTGGTTGAGCACCTTTTTCAAGAAAATATAGAATAGCAGGAACATTTAAATGAGTTTGATTTTTTATCGGATCATAAAAACCCACTTTTCGAAGATCTCTTCCTTCTCTTTGGGATCGAACATCAATTGCAACAATTCGATAAACGGCTCATTGGGATAGAGGTAGATATAAAGGCCCTCCCCTTAGAAACGTATAAGAAGTTTTCTCCTCGTACGGCTCAAGAAAAATGATTCGAAATTCTGTCTATGTATAGAATTTTAATATCAAATGGGTCCATAAAATAATCAAATCCATTAGACTATGATTTACATCTTCTTTTTTTGTTTATAAACAAAAAAAAGAATAAAGAATTCTTACCTACCAACTCAAGTTGGATAACTTTTAAATAGCTCAAAGGAACCCCTTTAAAACATTTCATTTATTGAGCGATCTCAAATCTCCTTTTCTTTTTGTTTGGAATCTATTTTGGATTCTTGATTTTGATCTAATTGATGAGAAAATTGAAAAGGGTATTTACTTGTTACAGGATCCTTTATCTTTACCGTGAATCATTGGGTTTAGACATTACTTCGGTGATCTTTAATCGGTTCAAAATGGCAGCAACATACCATTTAGGGGATTTCTTTCTATCAAAGAATCAGACTAATGATTGATTCTTGCGTGATACACTTGTTTTTAATCAAAAAAGTTTTGTCAATTTGACCAAAACAAACCTTATTCTGATCTTTGAAACTTGCTCGAATTGAATTTTTTTTTCTATATCGAAAAATATGCTTACGAAGTTGTTCCAACTTATTGATTGGCACTAACCTTAGATTCTTGCCCCCGACAAAAAAATAAATATTTTTTTTTTTACTCGAGCTCCACCCTGTACCTATTTCCATTACAATCCAACAAAAAATGAGGATTCTAAGGTATAATAGAACAAATGATGTCGAATCGAGAGCACCTCCACTCTTCTATAGTGGAAAAAAGGGTGGATTCTTAATCCACAATCGATCATGTCCTTCAAGCCGCACGTTGCTTTCTACCACATCGTTTCAAACGAAGTTTTACCATAACATTTCTTTAATTTTGAACCGATATCTATTTGATTCAATGATGGAATCGTGAATAGTCATTGCTTTCGCGGGTACATAGTAATCCAGAATTTTGAACTTCTATTGGATAGTTTCTTAAAAAATATCAGAAAGAATTCAATTTAATCCCACTTTTTTGTATGAATATCTTTGTTGATTTCAAATTCAAATATTAGCAGAAATAAGTTGTTTTTGAATCTGGATTTTCCAAGGAGTTACCACGTCAATCTACCATTACTAAAAATTCTAAAGAATAGATAAAAAAGCATTGGATCCTTTTTTATTGAATGCTAAATGATCTTTATCTGGGCCCAAAGCCAAAAAGTTCCACGAGATTAAAACATTTTTTCCTTTTTACTCTAAACCTGCCTTAAATTAAGATTAAAAGACTTACCATTGATTGTATGAAAAAAATACACTATTGAAAATTCAAATAGGGGGTGTAAGACCCTTAATTAACTAAGGTAAATATGAAAGGGAAAACAAAAATATGATAAAAAAACTGTCTAAAATTTTAAACCCTTTCGTTCCCTGTTTACGTGTTTCCTAAAAAAATGGATTTGATTTTCTCTCTTTTTTTTTTACGATAAAATTTTTTGAAAAAGTTATGATTCCGAGAAATGTCATTAAAAAAAAAAAACAAGAATTTCATTTCTTATACTCTTATCTTAAGATCAAATAGTTGTTCAAAACTATATGTATAGAAATAAGGAATATAATAGGTATGCTCTGGGACGGAAGGATTCGAACCTCCGAATAGCGGGACCAAAACCCGTTGCCTTACCACTTGGCCACGCCCCATTTCTATTTAACACTAATAAAAACTAATATTGGTATCGGTTGTTCGTCAATTCCTATAGTAAGATATATGAAATATATTGGTTTGTTGTTCAGATATGTAGATTATAGAATTAATCTGCATTTATTGATCATAATATATAATTGAATTAAGATATTGTATGAAAATAAGATTTCTTCTATCCTTTATTTAATTTTAAGAATGTAAGGATTTTTGATTGGGTGAGTTTAAAAAAGGGTTTTTGGTCTACCTTACTTTTTTTATATCCATTTTGATATTAATAACATCCTATTAATAACTCAGTCAAAATACAATTATCTTCAAGAACAAAAAGTTTGTTATGTTTAATATTGTTAGTTTGATTTGTATTTGTCTTAATTCTGCCCTTTATTCAAGCAGTTTTTTCTTCACAAAATTGCCCGAAGCCTATGCTTTTTTAAATCCAATCGTAGATGTTATGCCAGTAATTCCCCTATTTTTTTTTCTATTAGCTTTTGTTTGGCAAGCTGCTGTAAGTTTTCGATGAAATCTTTAATACTATCTTAGTATAATTCGTTATTTTTTTCATGATTTATTCAAAAAAAATATCAAAATGCAAAAATTGATAAGATCAGATAGGGCTTATAGTATAAGCCCTAAATTCAAACATTGAATTTTTTGTATAGATTCGAGAAATTTGGCTTACTCCATTTACTCGTTCTAACCTTTTTTGCATTCCATTGGAAAAGACCCCGTTTAAACCCCTTATTTTTAGAAAAAAATAGAATTTTAGGTATAAAAGAGAATCTTTGGCAATGAAAGACTCGATTCTTCTTTCAAATTTCCAACTGAATTTCTAATTTTTTTCCATTCCGAGAAACCAGTTAGTGTCAAAGTATGATATGTGGTATAAAAATAGAGAATCAATTTTTTTCCAAACCAAAAAAGATCTTGGAGATTATGTAATGCTTACTCTCAAACTCTTTGTTTATACAGTAGTGATATTTTTTGTTTCTCTTTTTATCTTCGGATTTTTATCTAATGATCCGGGGCGTAATCCTGGACGTGAAGAATAAGAAATTTAGGTTTTTCTTTTGCTTGATTTTTAACCGTTCTTATCATTTTATCTATTCTACATCTTTAACTATAACTAGCAAATAAAAAAAAGGTTCGAAAAATCAAAATTCAAAGATAAAAACCCTAGTCATCAACAGAATCGGAAAGAGAGGGATTCGAACCCTCGGTACGAAAAACTCGTACAACGGATTAGCAATCCGACGCTTTAGTCCACTCAGCCATCTCTCCCCAAAAGAGAATTTAATTTCTATGTTCCATTAATAATAAGTAAGACCTGAAAAGGACGTTTCTTTCAATTTTTATTTATCCGTTTCTTAGTTTCGTAATTACTTTATTATGTTATCTAATATCTTACTATATATATTACCTTAATAGAGATTCTAGATATATTATAGAAATATATAAAACTTTCATCAGCAATTTTTCCATTCAATTAAATTTAGATAAAGTTATAAAGTAAGGGCTTTTAAAAGTTCAATATTCCAATCAATATATCAATCAATATATATTGATTGATATATTGAAATTGGATTTCTATATTCTATTTCAAATCGAATAGATTTAAATAGAAATATAAAAAATTGAAAATTAGAAGCTTTATTTCCTCCGAAAAGTCCCTTTTCCATGACCTAGCCCAAGGCACAAACTTTTTTTGTTTCAACAACTTTATAGTAGTAGATAAAAGAATTTCTTCGATTCGAAAAAAAAAAAATTGTATTTGTTATTGAAAAATAAATAATAAGAATAGGGGCCTTTTATGCTCCTATATTATAGAATCAATAAGTGCTAATTTCATTTGGGTTCCCAAAATAAATACAATATATCACCCCTCTAATTTTCATAATTTTTTATGATCCTATCTTGATAGTGATCATGCCGGATTTTCTTACTCGACAAAGGATATATTTATATAATATAATTTTATTATAGCGGGTATAGTTTAGTGGTAAAAGTGTGATTCGTTCAATTAACCTTAATAGTTAAGGGATCTCTCGGTTCATATTCCGATCAAAAACTTTATTTCTTAAAAAGATTGAATTCTTTCCCTCTCAATAAAAATTCGAGGAAGAATATACATTCTCGTAATTTGTATCCAAAAGTCAATTAGAAATTGAAAAATTGGAGTATGAAATTACGAAACATAATTTGTTTTTAATTGGGTCAATGCTTCCAATTCAATAAGTATAAATAAAGGGTCTATGGATAAAGACAGAAGAGTCTATTTCTAATCGTAACTAAATCTTCATCTTTAATTTTTTTATAGTCAAGATTGAAGCAAATAAAGTATTAAATGATGTCTTTGGTTTACTATGGACATCAACATTTTTTAGCTCGGTGGAAACAAAACCTTTTTCCTAAGGATTCTCTCAAACAGAAATAGGGAACGAAGTAACTAGAAAGATTATTCAAATCCCCTAGAGGGATCATCTAGAAAGCATGTTGTATTAAATGCATTAATACAGAAATAAACAAAAGCTGACATAGATGTTATGGGTCGAATTTTTTTGTGATCGCGTATTATAATGATTGGAAATTCCTTCATATTTCATAAAGGAGCCGAATGAAACCAAAGTTTCATGT